ATCTTTTTAGGTCTATGCTCTACTCCGGGTAAAGATCTGCCCGATTTGGATTTGCACATATAGGACAAATCTTCCCATCACCATTTCTTTTTGTTATGACTTTACAAATAACAAACAGCAATCATTTATGATACATGTAGTAATCATAGATATATTACCAATTGGGTTTTTTCTAAACGGAGCCTGGATACTTCATTTTTTAGTCCAACCAAAGCCAACCATAAATTATTCTAATTGATAATAGTACTATGAATCTCCCCAAAGAATGCATCTAATTGCACTTCACGCTCCAATTTTTTGATGATTCAATTTCTCTTTCTTGGGCGAAACAGAGGATATCTCGATCGGGGGAGAGAACGGGGAAATCCCATATGACCCAATATATCTGACAAGTCGCACTATACGTCAACCCAAGATGCATCTTCCTCTCCAGGACTGCGGAAAGGTACTTTTGGAACACCAATAGGCATGAATTGAAAGAAAAAAGAACTAAATACTATATTTCACTTTGATGTGGAAACGTAACAATATGGTTTTATTGTCTTTATAATATTGGCTTTATCATATTTATTTTATCCATAAATTAGAAAAATTTAGAAAGAAAGACAAAATAAATAAAGGAAAATTTTTACGAATAAGTCCTTCTAATGATAAACATTTACTCATAGAAAATGGTACCAACCCCCCATTGCGTATTGGTACTTATCGAGTATAGAATAAATCTGCTTCTCTTTGTTCCTACGAACAGAATTATTCCATTATTACAAACAGAATAGAATAAATAGTAACCTAGCCCTTCTTAGGAAATAATCCACCGAACAAGGGAGGTCCATAGGATAGTCATAGTATAGTTTTTTTCAATGCAATAAAGTTACGTAGTGTCTATTTTTCTTTGATAAAGGGGTATTTTCCATGGGTTTGCCTTGGTATCGTGTTCATACCGTTGTATTGAATGATCCCGGCCGGTTGCTTTCCGTTCATATAATGCATACAGCTCTGGTTGCTGGTTGGGCGGGCTCGATGGCTCTGTATGAATTAGCAGTTTTTGATCCTTCTGACCCTGTTCTTGATCCAATGTGGAGACAGGGTATGTTCGTTATTCCCTTCATGACTCGGTTAGGAATAACCAATTCATGGGGAGGTTGGAGTATCACAGGGGGGACTGTAACGAATCCGGGAATTTGGAGTTACGAAGGTGTAGCTGGGGCACATATTGTGTTTTCTGGCTTATGCTTTTTGGCAGCTATCTGGCATTGGGTCTATTGGGATCTAGAAATATTTTGTGATGAACGGACAGGAAAACCTTCTTTGGATTTGCCCAAGATCTTTGGAATTCATTTATTTCTCTCCGGGGTGGCTTGCTTTGGTTTTGGTGCATTTCATGTAACAGGCTTGTATGGTCCCGGAATATGGGTGTCCGATCCTTATGGACTAACGGGAAAAGTACAACCTGTAAATCCGTCGTGGGGCGTGGAAGGGTTTGATCCTTTTGTTCCGGGAGGAATAGCTTCTCATCATATTGCAGCAGGTACATTGGGCATATTAGCGGGTTTATTCCATCTTAGCGTCCGACCGCCACAACGTCTATACAAAGGATTGCGTATGGGAAATATTGAAACCGTACTTTCCAGTAGTATCGCAGCTGTCTTTTTTGCAGCTTTTGTTGTTGCTGGAACTATGTGGTATGGTTCAGCAACTACCCCCATCGAATTATTTGGCCCGACTCGCTATCAATGGGATCAGGGTTACTTCCAGCAAGAGATATATCGAAGAATTAGCGCTGGGCTAGCCGAAAATCAAAGTTTATCAGAAGCCTGGTCTAAAATTCCTGAAAAATTAGCTTTTTATGATTATATCGGCAATAATCCGGCAAAAGGAGGATTATTCAGGGCAGGCTCAATGGATAACGGAGATGGAATAGCGGTTGGATGGTTAGGACACCCTATCTTTAGAGATAAAGAAGGCCGTGAGCTTTTTGTACGTCGTATGCCTACTTTTTTTGAAACATTTCCAGTCGTTTTGGTAGACGGCGATGGAATTGTTAGAGCTGATGTTCCTTTTAGAAGGGCAGAATCGAAATATAGTGTTGAACAAGTAGGTGTAACCGTTGAGTTCTACGGCGGTGAACTCAATGGAGTCAGTTATAGTGATCCTGCTACTGTGAAAAAATATGCTAGACGCGCTCAATTGGGTGAAATTTTTGAATTAGATCGTGCGACTTTGAAATCCGATGGTGTTTTTCGTAGCAGTCCAAGGGGTTGGTTTACTTTTGGGCATGCTTCGTTTGCTTTGCTCTTCTTCTTCGGACACATTTGGCATGGTGCTAGAACCTTGTTCAGAGATGTTTTTGCTGGTATTGACCCAGATTTGGATGCTCAAGTAGAGTTTGGAGCATTCCAAAAACTTGGGGATCCAACTACAAGAAGACAGCCAGTCTGATACAAGACTGCTTTGGTATCTTTCCCCTCTATTTTATTTTTGGAGGGAATTTTACATAGAG